TACTACCAGAAATTCAATGCGTAATCTCAGCATTCAATGTGTATTCCTGAATAATCTCATTTTTCAATTATTCAACCATTTCATTTTACCAAGTTCAACGTTAGTCAGATTAGTCAACATTTATATGTTTCGATGCAACAACAAGATGTTATTTGTAACAAGTAGTTTTGTTGGTTGGTTAATTGGTCACATTTTCTTCATGAAATGGGTTGGATTGGTATTATTCTGGATACGGCAAAATCATTCTATTAGATCGAATGTACTTATTCGATCTAATAAGTACCTTGTGTCAGAATTGAGAAATTCTATGGCTCGAATCTTTACTATTCTCTTATTTATCACCTGTGTCTACTATTTAGGCAGAATACCGTCGCCTATTGTCACTAAGAAACTGAAAGAAACCTCAAAAACGGAAGAAAGGGGGGAAAGTGAGGAAGAAACAGATGTAGAAATAGAAAAAACTTCCGAAACGAAGGGGACTAAACAGGAACAAGAGGGATCCACCGAAGAAGACCCTTCCCTTTGTTCGGAAGAAAGGGAGGATCCAAAAAAACTACATGAAAAAAAAAAGAGGCAAGAAATTTTGAAGTTAGAAATACTTAAAGAGAAAGAAGATAAAGACCTCTTCTGGTTTGAAAAACCTCTTGTGAATCTTCTTTTCGACTATAAACGATGTAATCGTCCATTGAGATATATAAAAAAAAATGTCTTTCAAAATGCTGTAAGAAATGAAATGTCACAATATTTTTTTCACGTATGTCCAGTTGATGGAAAACAAATAATATCTTTTACATATCCACCCAGTTTATCGATTTTTTTGGAAATGATGCAAAGAAAGATGTCTTTGTGTACGACCGAAAAACTATCCCCCGAAGATCTGTATAATCATTGGGTTTATACCAATGAACAAAAAAGGTACAGCTTGAGCAATGAATTCATAAACCGAATAGAAGTTCTAAACAAGGGATCTCTTACTATGGATGTGCTTGAAAAAAGGACCAGATTGTATAATGATAAAAATAACCAAGAAGATAAGAATAACCAAGAAGATAAGAATAACCAAGAATGCTTGCCTAGAGTGATAGATAATAGATATAGTAAATTAATAAAAAGATGGATACATATGATAAATATACAAAGAGATAAGAAGAGATTCGCCCTCCCCCCACATATTTGATCCCTTCTCCTACAAAGAAACTTGCAACACCAACACCATTGGTAATTCCGTCAATTACCCGTCTATCTAAAAAATGAGTTACTTCAGCTAATCCTCTTATACTTGTAGTTAAGCATGTTGCATAAAAAACATCTATGTAACCACGATTATATGACCAATTGTATATCACATTTATTATTCGGTCCAATAAAATTTTCTTAGAGCCTGTTTTTTTAACAAATGAATTGATTAAGTCCAAATTCTGAAAAGATGAATTAACAGACCCATATAAAATAGACGCTATGAATATTCCAAAACAGGCTATACTGACTGAATAAATTGCATTTGTCACAAATTCATACCAATCCACAGAATAGTTCGAATTTTTATGTAAAAGGTTTATTGATGGAGTTAACCATTTCGATAATATATCAAAATCCATTACTCCTTGATCGAAAGGAATTCCTATGGATCCAACGAACAAAGTAAATAGGACCAATATAAGTAGAGGCAAAAGCATAGTATTGTCTGATTCATGGGGATACGTTGAAGTGTCTTTATTTTCAAAATCAATCCTACAGGAGCGTATCAGATTTCTTACATTTCCGTTCATTTTGTATATCTTCTTCGAAAAAAAGGAAACCTTTTCATTATTATTCATTGTTGATAAAAACAAATTTCTGTTAACTGGTTTGGTTCCTTCTTTCCCCCATATAGATATTGAATAGAACGAGCTATTTTGAGTGCCACTGTAATTTTGAAAATGAGCATGTAAATGACCATCAAAAGTAAGTAAATACATCCGAAACATATAAAATGCAGTTAACCCCGCCGAGAAACAAGCTATTATCGCGAAAATAGGTGAATACAACCAACTATCATTAAGAATCTCATCTTTAGACCAAAAACAAGCAAGAGGTGGAATTCCACAAAGAGAAAGTGTACCTAATAAAAAAGTATTTTTTGTAATTGGCACATATTTTGTTAAACCACCCATAAGAACCATGTTCTGACTTTTATCTGGAGAATATCCAACAATGGGTTCCATTGAATGAATAATTGATCCGGATCCTAAAAACAATAATGCTTTCGAATAGGCATGAGTGATCAAATGGAATAAAGCAGCTCGATAAGAGCCTATCCCTGGGGCTAACATAATATAACCCAATTGAGACATTGTAGAATAGGCTAAACTTCTCTTAATGTCTCTTTGAGCAAGAGCTAAAGTAGCTCCTAATAGTACCGTTATTGCACCTATCAAAGAAATGAGATTCATTATGTAAGGTATGACTGTGAAAAGCGGAAGAAATCGAGCGACAAGAAAAATGCCTGCTGCTACCATAGTAGCAGCATGGATAAGAGCCGAAATAGGAGTAGGACCCTCCATGGCATCAGGTAACCATACATGAAGGGGAAATTGTGCGGATTTAGCAACTGCACCGACGAATAATAGGGAGGCACACAGAGTAGCAAATAAAGAGTTGACCCCATTATTACGGATCAGGTTATTGAAGATTTCGAACAAATCTCGAAATTCGAAACTTCCTGTTATCCAATAAAAGCCTAAGATTCCTAATAATAACCCAAAATCCCCTACACGATTAGTTACAAACGCTTTTTGACAAGCATTTGCGGCAGCCGGTCGTGTGAACCAAAAACCTATTAATAAATACGAACACATTCCCACTAGTTCCCAAAAAATATGAATTTGTATCAAATTGGAACTAGTAACTAATCCCAACATGGAAGCATTGGAAAAACTCATATAAGCAAAAAATCTCAAATATCCTTGATCATGAGACATATAATTGTCACTATAAATAAGAACCATGATTCCAACCGTAGTGATTAGTATTGACATAATAGAAGTAAGTGGATCGATCAAGTAGCCGAACTCTAAGGAAAAATCAGTATTGATGGTCCAAGACCATAGATGTTGATAGATAGAACTGCCATTTATCTGTTGAATAGACAGATCGGACGAAAAAACCATAACTATACTTAGCAATGAAACACTAGGAAAAGTCCACATACGACGCAGATTTTTTGTTGCAGTCGGAACAAGCAGAAGTCCGAACCCTATTGACATAGTAACTGGAAGTAGAGCGAAAGGTATGATCCATGCATATTGATATGTATGTTCCATAAGAAAATCAAACTTTCTTTTTTTATTCTTATTAATTGTTTCCCATTCACCAGCCCTTATTTCTTCCGGAAGGAGCAATAATCAAATAAATAAAAAAAAAATCAAGATATACAAGATATAAAAGAACTCAAATATGATTTTTCATTCTTAATTATTCTGATTCTTTCCAAACTATTGAAAAAAAAAAAACCAAAAATTCAAATGAAGAAGTTACAATTCTTCAAATAATCAAGTTACTAGTTAAAAGCTACTACCTAGTTATTAACGAAGATATTTATTAAGATCAAAAATATGAGATTTTCAATTATTCTACTATATACATACGATACGGTGATTTCTATCCATATTTATATCAATATAGTAAGGAAAAAGAATGATACCCAAATTTCAAGTACTTTATTCTGATATGTATCGTAGAATCTGCCAATAACTCGATCCAATAAACCTAGTTTTTTTTAGTTTCTTCGGAGTCATTAACTAAAACAAATTCTGGAATTGATTGGCTTCTAGTCCAATAAAACAAACTTATGTTTATGTGTTTATGAAAAATCCTAGAATACTTGTCACTTCGCATAGAACTAAAAAGAGAAATTACTCAAATTACCTTTATTTTATCAAGTAATGTAATGTATTGTTTAACGGATTAACTACTTTGATTTAATTTCAATTTAAATTATGTGGACTCTATCTCCGAGCTTGATCAATTAATAGAAAAAGGTTACATTCATTATTGGTTTCCTAAATTAGGAAAGGGTTCTTAAGCTTTTCGATTTATTAAAGATAACATTTATAATATATATATATCTATATTATCTAAATAGACTGAGATATGAATTGGAACCTTTTTAATTCTTATCAATGGCATCCGATTCAACGGTAGTAGATCCCGCCCGTAGACATAGACTGAATAAAGATATGAAGCCCTCAATCGGTACAAATTATTCTTTCTTCGAACATTGGATGTAATGGAAATGTGAAAAAAAAAAAAAAATTCCCTTGAAAATCGCATCGTTTTTTCTTTTTTCTTCTATTTCATTTCTTTTTTTATCCTTAATGATACCATATGCGATGCTCATCTATCTGTATCCATACTTTTCTATGTTATGAAGTAAGCATAAGTATCGGCTATGGAATAAAGATAGATAATGAATAGTTAATAGAAAGAACAATCTATTTTGAATTGAACAATAAATGTCTTTCACGTCCAACTATAAAAATGAGTGACCCTTTTATTTTGAAATGGCGGTTCCAAAGAAACGTACTTCTCTGTCAAAAAAGCATATTCGTAGAAATATTTGGAAAGGAAGGGGATATCAGGCCGCGGCAAAAGCTTTATCTTTAGCTAAATCTATTTCTACCGGGCATTCAAAAAGTTTTTTTGTGCGACAAACAAGTAATAAAGCCTTGGAATGATCTGAATCTGAATCAGCATGACTCGATGAATTGGATGATTAAATTTATAAGATGAAGAATTCACATTAACTAATGTTTTGAACTCATCAATATGAGATAGAACTAGCTGTTGTGGTATGTAGAATACGAAGTATTCTGTATACTAGGTTCTAAAAATGATTTCTTTTTTTGTTTGAAAAAAAAAAAAAGAAAGAAGTAGTTAGACACAAAATACAAGGTTTCACCTTTCATTGATTGGTTTTTATAATTCGCGAGATGGGGATTGTAACTTTCCCCATCGATTCATTTTTCACAATAACAAAACTCTGACTTTTTTTTCTTAGGAAGGGATTGGCTTATTGGATTATGTATCTCCAATAGTTATACATCATTAAGATTTTTGGAAAATCTGAAACAAGTATGAACGAGGTTAGAGCCCCCTTTTTTGTTCCAAAGTAAGGCGGGGGTAAGATTCATAGTCAAAGTCAATGGATTATTGAAACTAATTGATTAAAATATACATTTTAAAACTTTGATTTGTAGCTCTCTGAATCACTACATATCTACAAGGACTCCCTCTTGTTTCGAACAGATAAAAAAAAAAAACAAAATAATAAAACTGCCAGGATCCCATTTAGATCGATATTTATGTACTAAATAATGAGTCAATCTTACGTTACGTAATCCAACCCCAATGGATCCTATCCCATGTTTGAGCTGGAGGATCGATCAGTCGATATATCTAGATCCAATATCTAAATTTTTTTATCTATTAATATTAGATTTTAAATCTATATATAAAGAGATCTTATCAGTTTAAATTGGATTTTCTAAGTTTTCTAAGTTAAAGTACATACAGTAGAATTCCGATAAAGATTGAAACTCTTTTGTTATACGATATGCCCGGTCCAATACCTAATGGGTTTGGTAAATCCTCACACAAATTATGTTATGTATACAATGAAGATCCCAATCATTAATACATCTTTGATACCAAACTATCCAAATTTTTATAGAAATCCTTTGGATGTAGTGATGAAGTTGTGATATATAAAAAATATTGTTTTATTTTGTTCATTGAAAAATGAATCTTTTTCATTTCGGATCTATCAAATCAGATAAATGAGAAATGAATCGTCAAAAAATGAGAAAAAAAAAATTCTTAGTTCTATACCCGGACTCAGGGCATAACCGTCTAGTTCCAACTATTCCAGAAGAACTTAGAATACGGAAAAGCCCGCTGTTTAAAACGACCCCCTGCCACAATACTAAGGATTATTGAGCGTTTAAATATTTATTTGAACGGGTCTTTATTCATCGATTCTAACATTTCCTAAAATAGATTGCATTAAATCCCTCAATCTCGACGATTGAACATCATATGGACTATGATTATTTCGATGAAGCCGCCATGGTGAAATTGGTAGACACGCTGCTCTTAGGAAGCAGTGCTAGAGCATCTCGGTTCGAGTCCGAGTGGCGGCATCCTCTAAAAAAGGCACAATAGATCCTATAATGAATTCAATTCCGGATTTCCATTCCGTAATTGGGGATACCCCCCTAAAAAAAATTATGATATTTGCCACTTTAGAACATATATTAACTCACATCTCTTTTTCTATCATTTCAATTGTTATTACGATTCATTTGATGACCTTATTAATCCATGAAACCGTAGTACTATTTGATTTGTCAGAAAAAGCCATGATGGCTACCTTTTTCTGTATAACAGGATTATTAGTTACTCGTTGGATTTATTCGAGACATTTGCCGTTAAGCGATTTATATGAATCTTTAATGTTTCTTTCGTGGAGTTTCTCCATTATTCATATGTTTCCTAAAAGACGGAACCAGAAAAGTTATTTAAGCGCAATAACCGCGCCAAGTGCTATTTTTACCCAAGGCTTTGCCACTTCGGGTCTTTCAACCGAAATGCATCAATCTGCAATATTAGTACCTGCTCTACAATCCCAGTGGTTAATGATGCACGTAAGTATGATGTTATTGAGTTATGCAGCTCTTTTATGTGGATCGTTATTATCCGTAGCTCTTTTAGTCATTACATTTCGAAAAAACCTAGATATTCCTCGCAAAAGCAATCATTTATTAATTGGGTCATTTTCCTTTGTGAATGAAAAAAGAAGCGTTTTACAAAACACTTCTTTTCTTTCATTTATAAATTATCACAGGTATCAATTAACTCAACAATTAGATCAGTGTAGTTATCGTGTCATTAGTCTAGGGTTTACTTTTTTAACCATAGGTATTCTTTCGGGAGCAGTATGGGCTAACGAGGCATGGGGGTCTTATTGGAATTGGGACCCCAAGGAAACTTGGGCATTTATTACTTGGACCATATTCGCGATTTATTTACACAGTAGAACAAATCAGAGCTTTCAGGGTGTGGATTCGGCAATTGTGGCTTCTATAGGATTTCTTATAATTTGGATATGCTATTTTGGGGTCAATCTATTAGGAATAGGACTACATAGTTATGGTTCATTCACATTAACAACTAATTGAAGAAAGGGCCTGAAGAATACATAGGAACATCGTCCCGTATATTAGATAAAGAAGGTTTGTGCAAGTTTTTTCGAACCATTTGAATCAAGTAGTGATTCAAATGGTTCGAAAAAACTTTAGATGTATCTGATTATAATTCACTTCATTTTTTTTTTCTTTCATTGAACGCTTTTAAAAATCACACAGTTCTTTTACATTAATGTAATGTCTTATTGATGAAAACTATTTATGAAAATAAATAGATAGAATAGCTTCTATCCTGTCAATTGATAGCGAGAGAACGAAATCAGGATAAATACCAATACCTATTACAGGTAGAAGGATACAGACCGAAACAAATAGTTCTCGTGGTCCAGAATCAAAAAAATAAGAGTTTGGAACGTTGAATAGCTTGTAGCCATAGAACATCCGACGTGACATAGATAATGAATAAATAGGAGTTAATATCATTCCAATTGCCATTACGAAAGTCATTAGTATTTTTGGCATTAAAAGATATTTCGGGCTAGTAATTATTCCAAAAAATACTACTGATTCCGCAACAAAACCACTCATTCCTGGCAATGCAAGAGAAGCCATCGAGAAGCTACTGAACATGGTAAATATTTTTGGCATTGGGATAGCTATTCCTCCCATTTCGTCGAGATAAACAAGACGTATTCTATCGTAGCTCGTTCCTGCCAAGAAAAAAAGTGCAGCACCAATAAATCCATGAGAGATTATTTGTAAAATGGCTCCATTGATTCCCGTATCGGTTATGGAACCAATTCCTATAAGTGTGAAACCCATATGAGATACGGAAGAATAGGCTATTCTCTTTTTTAAATTGCGTTGACCGAAAGAAGTTGAAGCTGCATAGATTATTTGAATCGCTCCTACTATCATCAACCAGGGAGAAAATATAGAATGAGCATGGGGTAATAATTCCATATTGATCCGAACCAATCCATACGCTCCCATTTTTAATAAGATTCCCGCTAGAAGCATACATGTACTGTAATGTGCTTCTCCATGGGTATCTGGTAACCATGTATGTAGGGGTATAATCGGCGATTTGACAGCATAAGCAATAAGGAAGCCAATATAGAATATTATTTCCAATCCCAAAGGATACGATTGATTAGCTAATGTTTCAAAATTTAATGTTGGCTCATTGGAGCCATATAAACCCATACCCGGAACTCCCATTAAGAGAAAAATAGAACCCCCCGCTGTGTACAAAATAAACTTTGTAGCTGAGTACAGACGTTTCTTCCCTCCCCATATGGATACAAGTAGGTAAACAGGAATTAATTCTAATTCCCACATGAGGAAAAAAAGTAAAAGGTCTCGAGAGGAAAATGATCCTATTTGACCACTATACATTGCTAACATCAGGAAATGGAACAATCGCGAATCTCTAGTAACTGGCCGAGCCGCTAAAGTAGCTAAAGTAGTGATGAATCCCGTCAGTAAAATGGGTCCTATGGAAAGTCCATCGATTCCCGGTCTCCAGTGAAAATCAAAAGTATTTATCCATTTATAAGCCTCCTCTAATTGGATTAATGGATCGTCCAATTGGAAATGATAACAGAACGCATAGGTCGTTAGAAGGAGTTCTAATAAGCATATACAAATAGTATACCACCGAACCACCTTATTTTTATTCCCTCTACGAGGGAGAAAGAAAATTGACGAACCCGCGGATATCGGCAAAACAACAATTATTGTTAACCAAGGAAAATAACTCGTGGTAAAGACAAGATAGACTTTGACCAGAAAAACCCGCCCTCGGAATAATTTCTCGAGTACGGGTTTTTGTCGGTAAAGAGGAATCAAATGGATTCAAGTGGATTTTTCTAGAACGTATCAATAAGCTAGACCCATGCTGCGAGTTGTCTCATGCCATAAGTAAACCCGAACACTCAAGAAATCTGTTGGACAAGCAGATTCACATCTCTTACAACCTACACAGTCCTCTGTTCTTGGAGCAGAAGCAATTTGTTTAGCTTTACATCCGTCCCAAGGTATCATTTCCAATACATCTGTGGGGCAGGCTCGTACACATTGAGTACACCCTATACATGTATCATAAATCTTTACTGAATGCGACATTGGATCTATAAATTTTTTGAACTTTATGAATTTTCGATCTGGCTTCATTAGTAATTGAATTATATATATTATGTTGTAGACGCCAGACGAATCAGTGGTTTACCAGAACTTTTTTGATAATCAATCTATTTCTGGATCTGTTCATGAGCAAGGGCCAAGATACTTTGATTTCTTACGTTTCAACAAGCATGGTCATACGAATCATACATGCTAGTTCTAAATTAGTGAATATTTTGTGGATATCTGTCTTTATTTGTATCATTAATACTATTTATTCAACAAATTCGATTGATTGATACGAGTTGATTTTCTGTTACGATGGATCGATGAAACAATAGCCGGCCCAATAGCTGCTTCAGCGGCTGCAATAGCTATAACAAAAATCGAGAAAATATCTCCTTTTAATTGACGACTATCAAACAAATCAGAAAATGTTACGAAATTTATATTAACCGCATTCAGTATAAGTTCAAGACACATAAGTGCTCTAACCATGTTTCGACTTGTGATCAATCCATAAATACCGATAGAAAATAAATAGGCACTCAAAATAAGTACATGTTCGGTCATCATTGACCAACCCCTCATCAATTTTGATTCATTTCAATATGAACAACAATTTCACCGATTTGATTAGAATATAAATTAAGTACGAAACAAAGTAAGGTATTAGTAATGGATCGAACTAAACCCCTTTCAATTTCATATATGAACAATAGACTATGAAAATGGATGTGATAACGTAGAACAAAACAAGACTTTATTTATTTGATTTTGGATCTAAGTATTTATTACTTAATTACTTTACTGCCGGGCCATAGCAATTGCACCTATCAAAGCAACTAAAAGAATTATAGAAATGAGTTCAAATGGAAGGTAAAAATCTGTTGATAAATGAATCCCAATTTGTTGAACGTTACTTGTTAGGTCCTGCTCTATAATCTGATTTGATCTTGTAGTCCAAACAATCCCGTACCACGACGTATCCGAGATAGTAGTAATTAGTGAAAAAAGAATACTTGTACAAACCAGTGAAGTGACCCCATCCCCAACGGTCCAAAGATAGAAATCGTTGTAATATTCTGAACCATTCATGAACATCACAGCAAATAGGATTAAAACATTTACAGCTCCTACGTAAATAAGGAGCTGTGCAGCAGCTACAAAATAGGAGTTAGATGGAATATGGAATAAGGATATACAAACAAGAACCAGTCCCAATGAAAAAGCAGAATAAATTGGGTTGGTAAGTAAGACCACCCCCAGACCTCCTAATATAAGACCTGATCCCAGAAATACTAAAAGAATATCATGTATTGGTCCAGGTAAATCCATTATGTGTAAAAAAAGAGATAAATAAATCGAAATATTTCATAAACTTACTAACCGACCCAAGAAAAAAGAGGTTACCTTATTTTTTTCTTGTATATGATACGTTCCTAATTGAATCCTAAAGGGGTGTAGATTTATATAGATACAGTTATTGGATCAATCCCGCTACTGTATCTGAAAGAGTAGTTCGGAATTGTATATTTTGAAATCATCACAGATCTATGAATCCATTCTAAATCAAAATCAAGCCTTGATTCTCACCAATCAATAGTTATTTACTGACCTAGCAAAATGAAAGAAGCCTCACTCCTTTACTTTAAATCAAAATGGAATCTTAGTAATTGGTAATCGTTTTTGAATCAAGAGGTTTACCCCTGATTATTTTGATTGGAGTCGAATTCGTAATTGTTCGAATTGTGTAATCTCCAATTACTGACATTGGTAACCGGCCCAAGGCAATTTGATTATAATTCAATTCGTGACGATCATAAGTAGAAAGTTCATATTCTTCAGTCATTGATAAACAGTTTGTTGGACAATACTCGACACAATTACCACAAAATATACAGATTCCAAAATCAATACTATAATTAAGCAATCGTTTCTTTCTAATATCCGTTTCCAATCTCCAATGAACAACGGGTAGATCTATGGGACATACCCGAACACATACTTCACAAGCAATGCATTTATCAAATTCAAAATGGATTCGACCACGAAAACGCTCCGATGTGATCGACTTTTCATAAGGATATTGAATAGTCACAGGTAAACGATTCACGTGAGATAAGGTAATCATGAAACTTTGACCAATATACCTTGCAGCTCGTATTGTCTGTTGACCATAATTCATGAACCCAGTCACCATAGGGAACATATCGTGGATATCCATGAATAGTTTGATGTTTCTTTCTCTTGCTCTAGATAGGTTATGAATCTAAAATATCATATTTTGTTATAGCGAAACGAGTTGGGAAGAAGTTGTTAATAATAGATTACCTAGAGAAATAGGTAAAAGAAATTTCCACCCAAGGTTTAATAGCTGGTCCATTCTCATCCTAGGTAAAGTCCATCTTGTTGTGATAGGAATGAACAGGAACAAATAAGCTTTAGCTAATGTAATAAGGATACCAATTGTCATTCCAAAGACTCCACCTGTTTTATTTATTCCAAAAGGTTCAGAAATGAATATGTACGGAATAGAGAAATTCCACCCGCCCAAGTAAAGAACTGTTACAAATAATGAAGAAACTAGTAGATTTAGGTAAGAAGCAACGTAAAATAAACCAGATTTAATACCTGAATATTCGGTTTGATAACCTGCTACTAATTCCTCCTCTGCTTCTGGTAAATCAAAAGGTAATCTTTCACATTCCGCTAGGGAAGAAATTAGAAAAACTATAAACCCTATAGGTTGACGCCACAGATTCCACCCCCAAAACCCATATTTTGACTGTGCCTCAACTATATCAACTGTACTTGAACTGTTAGATAATCATAGTCGATGATAACATCACTATTCCCATCGCTATTCCAGAACCGCACATGAGACCTCAGCTTCATACGGCTCCTCGATGGCCACAAATAAATCTAAGGACTGGTTCATTATTACCTCGGCATGTTTGTAGTGTAGATTAGAGTAAAGATGTATCGAAGAGTCCCGAATTAGACCAATGGAATTCCGTCCGCCATAATAAAAAAAAAAAAGCGCTTCCGAATTGATCTCATCCTTTATTTTCTAATTAGACTTAGAATTCTTTTAGTTCAGTAATAACTTAATCCTTCAATAAAATACTCGTTGTTTCAATAGATATTTCGACCCATACTTTTCGTACGAAAAATAATTAGACACTAATTCATGAGTTATAGTTGATAAATCATTATAAGAATTCTATCCGTATGAATATGGATAGGATTGAGGAAAGAAAGAATAAACAAAGATCTCTTATTATTCAGTTTTCCTATTGCATTCCATTTCTTTCGTTCCTGTTCTTCTTTCTCACTCAGAAGGGGGTTTCTAAAAAATCAAATCAAAGGATTACTTCGTTCTCGACAGTCATTTATTTAATCAGTGGATAGAAGCATACTCTGGATCGGAATCGTGAGGAAGTACTGCTTGATCATTTCTACGAACTTAAAGCCCTCATTATGATTCCTTTTATGTTATGCAGAAATATCCCTTTGGATACCTTACATTATCTTCATCACTAATCCTTTGTGTACCTTTGTGTTCCTAACCGTCCACTCATTTTTGATTGATCCCCGGTATGGTAATACATACAACATACACAACATACAACAACATACTATACAATAGTAGAAACTCCATACAGTTGATCTTTTGTACCCGCTTCAAGTCATGATGACTAATCAACCAATCTTGGGGTAAACAGTTTCGACCGCTTATGTTTACTTCCACTTTACTCTCGTACATAGGGAATGAGAATCAATCTTCTTACTGCAAATTAATAAGCTGTTTTGTTTCACTCATATAACTATCTGGTTTAACTCATCGACCCGAATGATGAATAAAAAGAGAAAGGTATCTATTCAACACATCCAACCCCTTTCCTGGAAATAAAGGAAAGGGGTAAAGGTTCATGTTCCAACGAATCACACGTAGAGATATTGATAACACACACGGAGTTAATGGTATTTCATAACTAATAGATTGAGCAGCAGCTCGTAGACCACCTGAAAAGGAATATTTATTATTCGATCCATATCCTGACATAAGAAGTCCAATAGGAGCAATACTGGAAATAGCGATCCATAAAAAAACGCCTATACTGAGATCGGCTAGAACAAGGCGATAGCCAAAAGGAATTACTAAATAGCTTAGTAGAATTGATATGACCGCTATAGATGGCCCCATACTGAATAAACGAACATCTCCTCTAGATGGGAGAAGATCCTCTTTCAAAAGTAGTTTGGTCCCATCTGCTAGAGCTTGAAGAATTCCCAAGGGGCCGGCATATTCAGGCCCGATACGTTGTTGTATCCCTGCAGATATTTCTCTTTCTAACCACACAATCACGAGTACGCCTATTGTGATTCCCGATACAGGAGTAAAAATAGGGACAAGCAGCCATAAGAGGTCATAGACCTCTTTTAAGGATTCCGATCTGGAAAAAGAATTGATAGCTTGTACTTCTGTCGTATCAATTATCATTTCAACGATCAACTTCTCCCATAATGATATCTATACTACCTAGTATCGTCATGATATCCGCCAATTTCATTCTTTTAACTAGCTGAGGAAGAATTTGCAAATTGATGAAACCAGGTGGACGAATTTTCCATCTCCAGGGAAAAACACTATTATCCCCTATCAGAAAAATTCCCAATTCTCCCTTTGGGGCTTCGACTCTCACATAAAGTTCTTGTTTCGACAATTCAAAAGTGGGAGAAGGCTTTTTACTAATGAATCGATAGTCAAAACCATTCCATTCGGAATCACTTGCTCTATCAAAACGTCGAACTTCTAAGTTCTCATAGGGCCCCCCCGGAATTCCTTCTAGAGCCTGTTGAATAATTTTTATGGATTCCGTCATTTCATTGATTCGTACTAAATAACGAGCTAATGAGTCTCCTTCTTTTTGCCACTGGACTTCCCAATCGAATTCATCGTAACACTCATAATGATCAACTTTACGAAGATCCCATTGGATTCCGGAAGCTCGTAGCATTGGTCCCGATAAACCCCAATTTATTGCTTCCTCCCCACCAATAATGCCCACCCCTTCAACTCGTTCCAAAAAAATGGGATTTTGCGTAATAAGCTTTTGATATTCAACAATTCCTGTTAAAGAATAATCGCAGAAATCCAAACATTTATCTATCCAGCCATGAGGTAGATCAGCAGCGACTCCCCCGATACGGAAATAATTATGCATCATTCGCATACCTGTGGCAGCTTCGAATAGGTCATATAGCAATTCCCTTTCTCTGAAAATATAGAAGAAGGGAGTCTGTGAACCGATATCTGCCATAAAAGGTCCAAGCCATAATAAATGAGAAGCTATACGACTCAGCTCCAGCATAATTACTCTGATATAGCTGGCTCTTTTGGGTACTTGAATATTTCCTAATTGTTCTGGTGCATTTACCGTTATTGCCTCTGTGAACATAGTAGCTAAATAATCCCAACGTGTTACATAAGGAAGATATTGTATAATTGTTCGGTTTTCCGCAATTTTTTCCATCCCTCTGTGTAAATAACCCAATACGGGTTCGCAGTCAATAACATCTTCACCATCTAGAGTAACGATAAGTCGAAGAACACCATGCATTGATGGGTGGTGAGGACCCATATTAACTATCATGAGGTCTTTTCTTGTAGCCGGTACATTCATATGTTTTCTTCTCCGATCCATTATTCTATGAATTGCCGAAAAGGAAATAAATGAGGTTCATCAAAATTCAAGATCTAATAAACCAAAGAATTCAAATAATCTTCAAATTAACGAGTTTTTGGTTCCCGAATATCTAATTGATCGATTAATTTTTTATAACGCACTCTATTTTTCTTTGACAAATAAGCCAGCAGTCGTTGACGTTTTCCCAGAATTTTCCGCAAACCTATCTGAGATAAATAATCTTTTCTGTGCAATTCAAAATGTGAAGTAAGTCTCTGTATCTTATTGGTGAAACTGATTACTTGAAATTCAACAGACCCTTTGTTTTTTTCTTCTTTCGGAATAACTGAGATGAATGAATTTTTGACCATAACCATAAAAATCAAATTTATCTCTTTTTTTTTTTTCCACAGATATGGATTTTACCAATCAGGAATAATAATAATGCCAGTTATTTTGATCTGATACACCCAATAATCTGGATTTATTCATATATTACTTTATTCTATATTCTATCAAATCAAATCAAAATTAAATTCAAATGAATTGTAAGTACAATTTGTAATTTGATTCGATAGAAGGGCAATTTCTGTACCCACAAAAGAAAATGATTTTGACCTAAGAAGATTCTGCCAAATCATTTCTAGATTCAATCCAAATCCGACACCTGATATATAGGAAATGTACCAACCATCAACTAATTCCGAATCGTGGATACATATGTATCCTTGACATACTGAAACGGCTGCCATTATTGGTATCAAACCAGTAGCGATTCATACAAGCTAAATCCTCTAATCGATAATTGGGCCAAAGAAACAATTTGAATTGAATGAATTTATTTATATCTGTATCAATATGCTTGTCCTCATCCAAAAATGGCCCCCAGTTCCTTACATTGTTGTCATTGAAAAATACCGGATTTCTATCCATAACATTCCTATTTCCGGAATTGAAACAAATTAGAATTCTCAATTCTCTACGACGCCTAGGGGATAGAATATTTTCAGGAACAAGCAAATCATAATGATTTTCGTCTCTATTCACAAGCATCTTTTTATGTTGTACAGTGGATCCATTGAAATAAATCTCATCAACATATCTTTTTTCTCGATATCTTCCATTAGTTTGGCATTTATTATTATGGATCAATGAGATACCTATGGTTTGATACATAATAAATTGTCTATCCCATTTTATAGACAGACGTACTGGTTCGAGAATCAATATTCCCCTTTTTATCAATTCTGGAAGAGTTGGATTCGTCTGAATTAACATTACGTCCAGGTGCATTTCTCCTCCTTGAATAGAGGATATAGCAATCTCCTTTGCATTTATTAGTCTAAGCAGGAAACAATATACCTTAACATTATTGAAAATTCTGTTATTCAAAAGATCATCCCATCTCAATTGAAAAAGCAAATATTTTTTCAGGAATAACTCTTGTTTTGCTTTCTTGTTACTCTCGGGTTGTCCTTTCTTTTCACGTTTTTGAATGTCTGATTCCGTGTAATCCTTTTCAAAATCTTTTTGTCGTTTTCGTGCGTCTGAGCCAATATTTCCGTGGCCGAGCTGTTCTTTTTCTTCTTGATTTCGATTCTTTAATTCAAGATATTCTTTTTGATTAGATGATATACGAAGATCCTTTTTTTTATTTTCATTAATGTTTTTGTTTTCACTAATGTTTTCATTTCCATTAAAAATCAAAAGAAGTAATTTGATTGGTATAATCCACGGTTTGATCTTATATGCATCATAAAGTGGCACAAATTCTGAGAAGAACCAAGATTTCGTATTTAATATGGGGCGATATAGCATTTCTTTATTCATTCCCATCAAAAAAAAGTTTTTTTTTTGATTGGGTGGGTTGATTTCTTGATGAATCGTGAGATAGAAAAGATCTTTCTTATCAATCATTTGATAATAATCAGTCTCGGTCTTAGTCATTTTATTAATGTTGGTCCCGGTATCCGTATCGGTCCAGGACTCAATATCGACATTCTTTCTAAGAAATAAATCGAAAATTTTCCACTCCAAATATTTTCTATCCGTACTTTTACCCGTACCAATAATATACTCTTCTCCTAGATAATCACTAATACATATATCCCCCAGTACATAAAATGGTTCAATTTTAGGTGTGTTGTAATTATATGGAATCTCTCGGTCCTCGTTTACTTGTAATGAGGATGGATAAATATATGAGTCTTTCCTATCCCCATAATTAATATATTTATATGAAAAAAGATCATATCTGTAGTTTTTTTTTAATTTTGCTTTTTTGATCGTCAATGAATTCACTTCATAATCATTTTTTTTCTCGTAATGAATGAATTGGGCTTTTTCATATGAATTCTTTTTTGAGTCTTTATTTTGAATCGTACGACGCCAATTGACCCTAGTTCGCCATTTTTGCGGTACTAATTTAGACCACCTAGCCTGAGATAAATTGTATTGATAATGACCCCTTAACCAGTTTTTCCACTCATTCATTCCAGAATTCGGAAGTTTTTTATGCCTTGATTTGGAATCTAATATTCTTCGTGTTCCAAAAAAATTCCTGATTCTATCCTTAAGAATAAGATATGCTTTGCGATATTGAAGTAGAGATCTCAAATGATACTTCTTATTAATAGCTTGGATTTGTGATAATTTGTAAAATACAGATGCTTGTGAAAAGGAATATAGGTCACCAGAAATCTTTGATTTATTTTTTCTAATATTAGAAAGAGACTTTTTTATAGTCGAAATAAAGTGCATTTTTTTTTTATTTGTTTCATCAACCCCTTCTTTGTGAATGTATTTATCGATAATCTTTTTTGTTGATTCAAGCAAAAGTTGTACGTTGACTCTAGAAACATTAACAGTACATAGAAAGATATGTATGTATATTCTTTCGTTGAAAAATGTCAAAAAATAGTGCCATTTGCGTATGAATATGAATCTGTTACTTCTTCCTTTTGATATCTGCCAAATATGTTTCTGCGATTCCGATCTTTTATCACCACAACTTGTATCGTTAGGACTAATATTTATATCCGGAGTTAGAAATATTTTTCTTTTGTCTTTTGCACCCCTTTCTATTTGATTTCTGATTAGGGTTGTTCTATCGGACAGATCTTTCCTTTTTTTTTCTGTCAGTGAATAATTTGCCCAATCCATGAATCTAATTCGAATGGTTGATGTCGATTCAGGAACAATTTTATTACTGCTTATGATTATGGAATCTTTTCCATTTTCATTCGGTTCATATACTTTCTTCAATACAAATAAGAAAATTGGATTTACGTTTGCAAACTCTTTTATTTTTCTTTTTAAAAATAGAATCGTTTTGATAATCCATCTTGTTTTTTCTTTTGAGACCTTTATAAACTGTTTTGTTTTTTTTTTGAAAATTCTTAGAACTAGAAAACATTTTTTTTTCACTTTTCTCTTTTTTTTTTCGAATTCATTATAAATAGGTTCAAAAAAGGAAGGTTGTTGTCGGGCAGAACCAAAAGGTAGTTCGGTTTCCTTTCCCCAGATTGTTAAAAAACAAACATTTTCTGTTTTCCCTTTCTTTTGGATTGGATCTCTATGATGGGATCGTAGTTTGGATTTGCGCCAGGGTTTCAGACAGAAAGGAAATAGGATTTTTATCTGAATACCATCTGTTAACCAGTTTTTCGGAAATTCTGTTTCTGATAATTGAACACCATTATAGGTGCATTTAACATGCATTTCTCTATTCCACTCCTTCAAATCCTCGTACCACTCGGGGAATTGAAATAAGAGCATACGGCCGAGGTTTTTAGCTATTATCAATGAAGGCAATATGATGTATTTTCTAAGAATCGATTGGGTTACTAACATAGTACCTCTTATTGCTTGAGCAAATATAAAAGTATCCCAAGTTTCTGCTATTGCTATCCTTTCATTCTCGTTTTTTTTATCTTCCATTTTTTTTGCCTCTTCTTTTGCCTCTTCCTCCTCAGAATCCGAAGTTTTGAGTTTCGGTCCTGTATCTATCCAATTTCTAAAAATTAGATTCATTGTTCGGGAGATATCAAAAGAAAAAAAAGAAGTTTTGTCTATTCTGTCCAAAAAAAGCAGGGAATGCGCATTCGCTTGAAACATTTCCCAAGTAACCATTTTACGTCTTTGAGCGCGTATGGATCCTTTTACTATATCCCGACGAAAATCTGATTGTTGCGAGTAACGTACCAAAGCCAACTCTTCTGCTTGATCACTATTAGTACTGGTACTAGTATGAGTATTGGTATTCTGATCCGGATCCGCCTTATCAGTATAAATTACCACACGTTTAGATTTTCTTGAACGAATCCCACGATTTTCTGTTGATTCTTCTGATTCTTCCTCATTTTCCTCCTCCCGCTCTTCAAAAGAATTGATCAATTTGTATGATCGTCGAGGAATCTTTTTACCGATTTCTTCTATTCCAATAGATTTATTTTGAATTGTTTGATTATTTGGATCAGTTGTAATTACATCGAATAGAAATTTCAAACATTTTGTTTTATTTTCTGAATCAAATCTTCTTTGTTCGGGTATTAAAACAAGCTTTTTAAAATTCAGACTAAAACCAGTTGTTGATTTCCTAGCTAATTCACTGATAGAGGTCAAGAAAGGACCAATGTCTGTCGATAATGATTCTCCATTAAATGGATCCATTTTATGTTCAAGTTTTTGGTAATCAGTAGGAAGCCTATCGTGAATCTTATTTATCCAAACCATTCCTATAGAATCTTCTGTCGAAGTGATTGAGTCATCCACCATTGAACGTGAATACACTTTTTTGATTGTTCCACGATATGGTCCGTTTAAAAAAGGATCATACACTCTAGGCAAGCATTCTTGGTTATTCTTATCTTCTTGGTTATTCTTATCTTCTTGGTTATTTTTATCATTATACAATCTGGTCCTTTTTTCAAGCACATCCATAGTAAGAGATCCCTTGTTTAGAACTTCTATTCGGTTTATGAATTCATTGCTCAAGCTG